ATGTCTCGCTTTTTAGGACCCCGTTTAAAAAAAATACGTCGTCTGGCAGTTATGCCTGGATTAACAAAAAAAAAATATATATCATGCGATAAAAAAAAAAAATTAATATATTTTCAAAAATCACAATATCGTATTCAATTAGAGGAAAAACAAAAATTGCGCTTTTATTATGGTATTACTGAGAAAAAATTACTTATATATATGCATATTGCTTTACGATCAAAAGGTTCTACAGGACTCTTTTTATTAAAATTACTTGAAACACGCTTGGATAACATAATATTTAAATCAGGAATAGCTTCAACTATTCCTGAAGCTAGGCAATTAGTGAATCATGGTCATATAAGAGTTAATGGTAATATAGTAGATATACCAAGTTTTCAATGTAACCCAAAAGATATTTTTATAAAAAAAAATTATGAAATTTTAACTTTTAATAAAATAATACATAATAAATTTTTATATTTTAAAATAAATGAGTTATTAGTTGTAGAATATTATTCACGTCATACTTAAAGAATAACAATAAATTTATAAGGTTATCTTTTAATTATTTAAATATCACTTATAATTATGGGAATAAAGGGTTGTATTCAAAAAAATAATAAACTAAAAAATTTGGTATATAAATATTATTTTATTCGTCAATCATTAAAAAAAGAGTTAAGTAAAGTTAAATCAATAAAAGAAAAATATAAAATTTATAAAAAATTACAATCACTGCCACGCAATAGTGCTACTACACGAATTCATAGGCGTTGTTTTTTTACTGGCAATACTAGATCTTATTTTAGATATTTTGGACTTTCCGGACATATAATTCGAAAAATGTTTAATAAATGTTTATTACCGGGTACAACAAGATCTAGTTAATAATTTTGATTATTACAGCATATTATATGCATGGTTTAAAGCGGGATATAGCAGCTTGGTAGCTAATAAGGCTCATAACCTTGAAGTCGTGGGTTCAAATCCCATTCCCGCAAAAAAAAAATTAATATTAAAAAGTAATAAATAATGAATAAATTAAAAAACTATTGTACCAAAAACAAGCAATCTTTTACAAGATATTTCATATCAAAAAAAAAAAATAATAAGTTATGCCATTCAGTAGACTATAAAAATATTAATATTTTAATTAATTTTATAAGTTTAAGAGGTAAAATATTACCAAGACGAATTAGTAAATTAACTAATAATAAACAGCATTTAATAAATATTGCTTTAAAAAGAGCTCGAACTTTATCTTTATTATCATTTTATAAAATATAATAATATAATATATTTATATTATATTATTATATATATATTTTTTTTTACGTTTCCATATTAAAGTAAGTTATTATAATATTTATATATTTTGTTTTAAAATGCCCGTTGGTGTTCCAAAAGTACCTTTCCGTAGTCCCGGGGAGGAAGATGCAGCTTGGGTTGACGTATAGTGCGTATTGTCAGACGTATAAGTCTTATGGTATTTACCATTATCTCATATATTGAGTATTTAAAATTTAACATAAATTAAGTATCTTTTTTTTTTTTATTTAACAATTGTATCGCTAAATTTTAAATTAATAATATTTTATTATATTTATTATATATTTATGGTTATTTTACTTATAAACTTCTAAAAATAAAAAAATATAAAAGAAGATATAAATTAAAGTATACAGACTTATTTGTATTTAAACTAGTTTAAATACAAACATTATATATATATGCAAAGATGTAATTGATGTCATTTAAACAAATCTTATTTAATAGTAGAACAAAAACCTAATAATAATATATAAGAGTTTATAAAAGAACAATAAAATAACATCTTTATTTTTTTTTTTTAATAGATGAAAAATCAAAATAAATGTAGTAAAATATAATAATATAACATTTATGTTTTTTTTTTTTTGAACTATATGCATAAAAATATGCATGTATAGTTCATTAGTATTACAAAATATACTGAATCAACCGACTTTATCGAGAAAGATTGCTTTTTCTAGGACAGGAAATTGATAGTGAAATATCTAATCAACTTGTGGGTTTAATGGTATATCTAAGTATAGAAGATAATACTCAAGATATTTTTTTGTTTATAAACTCTCCAGGAGGGTGGATAATACCAGGAATAGCTCTTTATGATACTATGCAATTTGTTGATTCAGATGTACATACAATATGCATGGGATTAGCAGCTTCTATGGGATCTTTCATTCTCGTTGGAGGTGAAATTACCAAACGTTTAGCATTCCCTCACGCTTAGCGCCGATGATTTTTTTTTTTTTATAATTTTATTATATATAAAATTATATTATAATAATATGCCCTCAACCAAATAAAAAAATTATATAAAATAGCATGGCATTTTTTTTTGTTTTGATAATAATGAACTTTTTTATTTGTAAAATGAAATTTCTTATTAATTTAGTAATATAGTTAAATTTTATGATATTATAATATATTATAAATATATTATAATAATAGCGTTAAAAAAAAAAAAAACATAAAAAATTAAATTTCGGGATTTTTTTATTAAAATTTAAAATTTTAAATTAATATAACTAAATAAACAGAACCTTCATAATCATAATTTTTTTATTAATTTATTAATATTTAATATTAATATTTAAATAAAGGACGGTATATGTATATTTACATATAATAGCCGTATGCAATTTTTTATTTTTTTATGATAATTGCTAGTACGGTTGTTTTTACTAAATATTTTTAAATTAAAAATCAGGGTTATGATTCATCAACCTGTGAGTTCTTTTTACGAAGCACAAACAGGAGAATGTATTTTGGAATCAGAAGAGATTTTGAATCTTCGCGAAACTATAACAAGAATTTATGTACAACGTACTGGTAATAATTTTTTTATTATCTCTGAAGATATGGAAAGAGATATTTTTATGTCAGCAGTAGAAGCCCGAGATTATGGTATAATAGATCTTATATCAGTAAATTTATAAATTAATACATTTAAATTAAAGTTTTATTTTAAAAATTTTTAGGATTTAGATTGATCTGATCCGATTTTATATTTTTTATACTTAATGCCAACTATCAATCAACTTATTAGAAATGGAAGGAAGTCTAGTAAAAAGGTAAATAAAGCTCCCGCTCTTAAAAGATGTCCTCAGCGTAAAGGAATATGTGTTAGGGTGTATGTGTGATTCGTTAAGTTCAATAAAAATATATTGTATGAATTTATGATTTATATTGGTATAAATCTTATAAATTTTATACTAAAAAATAAAAATAAATCAAAGGTTAATAAAAAGTTATACAACAAAGCAGATTAAACAAATAAATTATGAATTTATTTTTTTTTTTTATACAATTAAATATAAATATGGTAAAATTATGAACTAACTTTTTGGATGAAATGCCGTTACTTTTTTGATAAATACCAGTAAAAATATATAAATATATATATTATAAAGTGTCAGAGCCTAAATATTATAAATATACAATTTATAATATTAATATTATAAATTTAAGTATATATCCTATATATCAAGTATATCAAGGCTCCGGCGTATATATAGTACCTAATCATACATTATATATCATAATCAACGAAGTAAATCACTATATTAAACTATATAATATTATAAATAAAATTGTGGTTGGGAAGGTCATAGTAGTAAAATCCGTTGTAATTAATATTTTATATATTTGAAATATACGCTATTAAAAGCATAAGTCTAAACTATACATATATATTTATATAAATGATTCATAAATACAAACATAATATAAAATCTTTAATTTACTATAATAAGGATAGAAAAAAAATTAAAATATATTTTCGTCGTTTATGGATAACTAGGATAAACGCAAAGATACGATATGAAGGTAATATATATAGTAGTTATTATAGTTTATTTTTTAAAAAATTGCGAAATAAAAATTTGATTTTTAATCGCAAGATGCTTGGGCAAATAGCTATATCAAATCCCATATTTTTCCATGTTATTTATAATTTTATTTTAGATTAGCATTGTTTTTTTTTTTTTTAGGTGCTATGGTCTAATGGTAAGGCGTTGGATTGCAAATCCTTTATACTCTGGTTCGAATCCGGATATCACCTATTTTTTGTTTTTAATTCAATGATTTATTAATAATTTTAAAGTTATATATAGATCGACCCCCGCAAATTGAGGATGCTAATTTTAAAAGAATAAATCTAATTGAATATATGGCATCATTATTAGACGGTATAAAAAAATCAGTTATATAAGGATCACTATTGGTATCTATTAAACAAATTGTTGGAATTTTTAATAATATGCACTCTTGAAAAATATTTAAGTCTTTTTTATGATCTACTAAAATTATGATATCTGGTAATTTCGTCATGTATTTAATACCGTGTAAATTTTTATTAAACATAGATAGTAGTTGTTTTTTTTTTAATGTATTTTTATTTTTTATACTATTAAAAAAACAACTATCACCCATGTATTTTTCTTCTTTTAAATATCTTAATTTATAAATTAATTTTTCTGTAGTATCCCAATTTGTTAATATACCTCTTAGCCATTTTTTATTAACATAGTGACATCTAGACTTATTAGCAGCTAATTTTACTAAAGAAGATGATCTTGTACTTGTACCAACAAATAAAAAATCATTTCCGTTACTTGCTGCGTCAAAAACTAAATTACAAGCTTCTTCTAAAAAACGAACAGTTAAAGCAATATTTATAATATGAATACCTTTATGTTTCGCATATATAAAAGGATGCATTTTTTTATCACATTTATTGATAATATGTCCAAAAAAAATTCCTGATTTCATCAAATTATATAAATAAAATTTCCAATATCTTTTTATCATTTAACTTAAATTTTATTTTTAGTTATTAAAATTATATAACTAAAATTTAGTTACAAGGGTAAAATCCATGTAATTTCAATAAATCACTTAATACTTTTTTTAATATATTACGGGGGACAATAATATCAAATAAACCTTGATTAAATAAAAACTCAGCCTCTTGTATACCTTCGGGTACTTCTTTGTTTAATGTTTGTTCAATTACTCTTTTACCCGCAAATGCGATGTAAGCATTCGGTTCGGAAATAATAATATCTCCTAACATTCCAAAGCTCGCTGTAACTCCGCCTGTTGTGGGGGATGTCAGTATTGATATATAAAATAATTTTTTCTTTAATTGATAATCATATAATGCAGAAGATATCTTAGACATTTGTGCTAAACTAAAACTTCCTTCTTGCATACGAGCTCCTCCAGAAGCACACATAATAATGACAGGTATAGATTTATTAGAAGCATATTCAATTAAACGAGTTATATTTTCCCCTACCACGGATCCCATGCTACCACCCATAAAATTAAAATCCATAATTCCAATTGCAATGTTTATACCGTTTAATTTACCTATACCAGTTTGAATAGCTTCATTTAAATTTGTTTTATCTTGATAAAACAAAATTTTATCAAGATAAGGGTCTTCATTGGAATTAAATTCTATAGGATCTACAGATATTATATCCTCAAAAAGGGGATTCCAAGTATCAGCATCAACAAATAAATCAATTCTATCTGAACTACTCATTTTAAAATGATATCCACAATATTCACAAATATGCAACTTTTCTTTTAAAAAATTTTTATAATTCAATCCATAACAATTTTCACATTGAACCCATAAATGCTTGTACTTTTTAGTAATATTAAATATATCATAATCTATAAAAGATTCTTCATCAATATTGTATTCTGATTCATAGTTGAACTTTTTATGAAAATATCCCTCAACCGTTTTTATATCTATAAATAAAGATAAATTATAACTTTTAACCTCAATATTACTAATTATATCCGTACAAATAAAATCATAAATATAATTTTCAACATATATATCAGTTATATTATTAATATTTAAAAGACATAATATATAACTATTTAATAAGTAATTTATATAATTATATATATTATTATAATTTTTTATTATATAAAAATAATGTTCAAAAATAGAGTGAATATATTCACTATTAAAATAATTAAAAAAAATAATTTCTAATTCAGAAAAAAAATAAAAAGAGCTGTCAATATCAAAAATTTGATTAGTGATATCAAAATAAAAATTAAAAATATTATCTGATAAAATGTTTTTAATTAAAAACATTTTATCAGATAATAAACTCCAAATATTAATACTTTCAAATAATAATTTTATATATTCTTTTTTTTTTAAATTATGAGTTTTAGAACTAGTAATACCTATATTAAAATTATAGGAAGTGTTATCATTATATTTATGATTATAAATACTATCCATATATTTATATTTTTTATATTTAAAAAATTCATATCTATGTTTAACATTTTTTTTATACAACAAAAAATTGTGATGATATTTTTTCATAAAATATTGACGTTTTTCTATAAATAGTATTTTAATATAAGTTAAAAAAAGTATAATAAATAAAGAGTTTACATATATTTACATATATAATATATAATATAGTTTTTTGTCTTAATATATTGAGACGTAGTCAAGAGGTAAGGCAGCAGGTTTTGGTCCCGTAAATCAAAGGTTCGAATCCTTTCGTCTCATTTTAAATTTTTAATAAATAAAAGGTGGGTAAGCCCCCATCGTCTAGTGGTTAAGGACATCTCTTTTTCAAGGAGATAGCTGGGATTCAAATTCCCATGGGGGTATGGTTACTACCGGGTCGCTTTCCGAGTGGTTAAAGGAAACGGACTGTAAATTCGTCGACAATAAGTCTTCGCTGGTTCAAATCCAGCTCGACCCCAAATAAAAAAATTATATAAAATAAATATACGTTAATAATTAAATGTAAACACTATACTTTTTTTTTTTTTTATTTTCTATGCGCGTCTTATCCTAGGTGGTCTACATCCATTATGAGGAAATTTTGTAACATCGTATACAAAACACAAAGTTAAACCATTTAAACAAAAAGTTCTTAAAGATACATCTCGTCCTAAACCTGAACCCTTTATAAAAACTTCCGCTCGTTGTATGCCAAAATTTATCGCTTTATGCACAACATTAAAAGATGTGACTTGAGATGCATAAGGAGTTCCTTTTTTTGCACCTTTAAATCCTGAAGTACCTGCTGAAGACCAAAAAATTGTTTTACCTAGTATATCTGTTATAGTAACAATTGTATTATTAAAACTTGATTGAATTTTAATAATACAATTGTTACTTTTATAGTATTTTTTTACTAACGATGTAGGTGTTTTTTTTTTTAAATTGCCACTAAATTTCGGTTTTATAATTATAAACTTTTTACTTGTATTCATATCTTTATATTTTTTTTTTTATTTGAACTAACTCTGTCTCTGTTTATGTCTTTTATTTAAACAAATAACTCTAATATGCCTACGTCTACGAATTATGCGGCATTTTTTACAAATTATATGAATGGAAGTCTTTATTTTCATTTCAAAATTTTAAATAATAAATAAAATTTATTTATTATTTTTGTGAAGTCTATAAATTATACGCCCTTTTTTAGAATCATAACAACTCATTTCTATTTTGACAATATCCCCTAGTAATATATGTATAAAGCTATTTCGTATTTTACCTGAAATATAACATAAAATAATATCCTGGTTGACTAATAATACTCGGAACATGCCGTTTCGCAACGATTCGACTATATAACCATTTTTAATAATTTTTTTTTCTTTCATTCTAATAATTTACCATATATAAAATAAAATCTCTCCCCCTATTCGTTTAATAATAGCTTCTTTACCGGTCATTAAACCTTTTGAAGTTGAAATAATAGCAACACCTATTCCTCCTAAAATAGGAGGAATTTTTTTATAACTCAAATATATTCTAATACTGGGTCGGCTTATAAGCTTTAAATTAATTGTTTTAACTCGCTCATGATTCATGGTTAATATAATGAATTTATTTTTATTTTCGTAATGTTTTCGAACGTTTTCGATAAAACCTTCTCGTAATAGTAATTTAACAATATGTTTAGTCAGAATATTATCTTTAATTTTAATTTTTTTTACTTTGTTATCCATACCAGCATTTCTTATAGAAGTTATTAGATAGGCGATAATATCCGTACCCATTATAAAATCAAGTGTTATTACCTCCAAATTTTTAATATTTATAATATTTCAGGAGCTAATGAAATTATTTTAGCAAAATTCAAAAATTTGAATTCTCGTATAATGGATCCAAAAACTCTAGTTCCCTTGGGATTTCCCTCTTTATCTATTAAAACTGCTGCATTTTCATCATATTTTATTATTGTCCCATTTTTACGCTTAAATTCTTGTTGCATGCGTACAATAATAGCTATAGCTATTTCTGATTTTTCTATAGTCATACTACCCAATGCTTCTTTTATCACAACAACAATAAAATCACCTATACGAGCACATATATTATTTCCCATTCCTATTTTTTGAATACACATTACTTTTAAAGCCCCGCTATTATCTGCTACAGTCAAAAAAGTTTGGGGTTGAATCATATAATGAAAAATTTTTTATTTATTTAAATCTGAAATAATAAATTTAGTTTTTATTGGTATTTTACCTACAACTTTTTTAAATATTTTTTTAGCTAAAGTGAAAGACAATACGTTAAATTCATAAATTATTTTATTTTTTTTTACAACAGAAACCCAAAGTTTTATAGAGCCCTTTCCCGAACCCATTCTAACTTCGGCAGATCTTGAAGTAATGGGTTTGTCTGGAAATATACGTATCCATATTTTTCCGTTGTGCCTTATGTATCGCGACATTACCTTTCGACCCGCCTCTATTTGTTTAGCTGTAATCCAAGTGGATTCAAGTGATTTTATCGCATATTTGCCAAAACAAATATTATTACCTCTAGAAGATAAACCCGTCATTCTACCTCTCTGTTGTTTACGATATTTAGTTGTTTTGGGGTTATAGTCGACGTATTCAATCGATTGAAGCTAAAATTTAATTTACATCGCTAATGCAGAACCGTACGCGAAAATTTATTTTCATACAGCTCCTCACAAATTAAATAAAATAATAAATAGGGTTGATATAGCTCAGTTGGTTGAGCATAGGACTGAAAATCCTCACGCGGCCGGCTCGAATCCGGTTATCAACATAATATATTATATATTATTCGGCATTTATAAGGCGTATATATACTCTATTTTATTTTATAACTTAAGTTAATACACGAATAAATCATATTATATGTAATATTTTATTGGTTTATTACGACATCCCACACGAGGTAATATAAGGACTTTTTTGATCCCATAAATTGTAAGCCTTTATTTACATCGTTCCTATAAACTCTTCTATGATGTTTAGGTATTAATTCCCGTAATGGAGACTCTAATAATAAAAATTTTATTAATTTAGTAATTGCAGGTTAATTTTCTCAGTCTTTATTAACCAAAAGCTCTTTTTAATAATTTTATATTAATTTTATGCTTTATAACACACACGACATCCCTAAAGGTAATTTTTAATAAACCATACATACATGCGGAAATATTATATAATATTATTAAACATTTTTATATCTATATATAATCTTTCCTATTATCCGCCGACTATTATTTAATATATTAATTTTTATTTATATATTTAAGTTTGTAAGTTGCTAAAACTTATATTTTAATATATTAATAAAAAGTTACTATTAAGGATTTAAAAACAATATTTAAAAGCCATAGGTTTTAAGTTTACATTTAAATTTAGATCGAATTATTAAATTAATTTAGTATTAACGAATCACACGCTGAGCATATCAATTATACTTAAATATATTAAAGTAATAAATAATATTTTTATTTAAATCTTATAAAATTATTATATTTTTATTTTATTATGAATTTTCACATAAATACTTTATCTATAAATAAATCCAAATTTTTATTCCTATCGACCCATATTTTGTTCTAATCACGTGTGAGCAATAATCTATTTTAGCGCTTATTGTTTGTAGCGGTACCCTTCCTTCTCTAATCCATTCAATTCGCGAAATATCTTTTCCGTCGATACGACCCGAGACTTGAATTTGAATTCCTTTTGTACCCGATCGTTCAGTTAACTCAATAGCTCTTTGAATTACCTTTCTAAAAGAAATTTGATTATTTAATTGAAAAGCTATATATTCTGCAAGAATATTTGGTTGCGTATAAGGTTTTTCAATTCTTTTTAGAACAATATAAAGTTTACGGTTTAACAACTTTAAAGAATTTTGTATATTAATACATAATTCTTTAATTATATGTGATCTTAGTTCTTTGAATATATTTTTAAATACAATATATATTATAATCTTAATCAAATCTATTCTTTTTTTTATAAAAATATTACCCGTAGGGTCGATTCCTTTAAAGGAAAATAATATTTTATGAGTTTTTTTCACATAGTTTTTAATAAAATATCGTATTATTTCATCTTCACGTATACTCCTTGAAAAATATTGAGGTTTTTCGAACCAAAAAGAATGATGACTCTGAGTTATTCCGAGCCTTAAACCTAATGGATTTATTTTTTGTCCCATTTTTTTTTTTTTTTTTTTTCGTTTTATTATTTTACATAATTAATTATACCTTGTTATAGGTTATAATGTATATATATAATATATATAAGTTTTAGTCTAATGGTGAATCTTATTATCATTTATAGAGTGTCTTACTAAATTTATAGTTGGTACAAATTCTCCAATTTTATGACCAACCATACGATCTTGTATATAAATTGGTAAATGATACTTTCCATTATAAATTGCAATTGTATGACCTATCATTGCGGGTATAATCGTAGATGCCCTAGACCAAGTAATGATTACCTCTTTATGCCTTATACCACTAGGGTTATTTATTTTAAAAAATAAATGATTAGCTACAAAAGGAGGTTTTTTTTTAGAACGTGCCACGGTTTATTCCTCCTTTATTTAATTATTAAAAATAAGTCGTAAAATTTTACTATATATAAATTTATGTATAACTTTTTAAAAAGTAAATACATTATTTACGCTTTCGAATAATAATACTATTGCTATATTTGTTTTTTTTACGACTTATTCTTCCAAGTGCGGGATAACCCCATGGGGTTAGAGGTTTTTTTCTACCAATCGGAGTTTTTCCTTCACCACCTCCATGAGGATGGTCAACAGGATTCATAACAACCCCTCTTACAGCAGGACGCTTACCTAGCCAACGCTTAGATCCAGCTCGAACTAACATTTTTTTATTTATACCTGCATTACCTACCTGTCCCACAGTTGCTAAGCATTTATTAGATATAAAACGTACCTCTCCGGAAGGTAATCTTAATGTAACTGATTTATTATCTTTAGCAAGAAGTTTTGCTAAAGTGCCCGCGGATCTAGCTAATTGCCCACCCTTACCAAGTTTTATTTCTATGTTATGTATGGCCATACCTAAAGCCATATTGGTTGGAGTAGATTATATATATATATAACCCCTCCACAAACCGTACAAGCTTCTTGCAAAGCATACGGCTTTTATATGTATAGATAGTGTGTATATATATTATTACAAATACGCCATATCACTTATAGATTATACTATTTATACATCTTGGGTTTACCCGTTACGTCATCTGGCTTATGTTATTCATGCAGCATTCAGAATGTAAGACTCTATTAAATTATGCTAATACTCATACCATTTTAAAAAGTAACGTAGGAGACACTTATCTTAGTCTACGAGAGATATCACTGCTTATTTTTAAATTTGCCTTTGACCCTCAAATTAAATGTGAATAACCCATATTTTATAAAATAGGACACTTTTACCTTTATGTTAGTGTTTAATAAAATTGCATATTCTCCATATTTCCATATATAATAAAATCACTCGCTGCCTTTACTCTACATTTTATTATTAGGTATAGTATACATAGGTTTTATAAGTGATATATTTAAAGGTTTCGTAATAAACCTTATTGGTTATTTCCAATAGCGTTAATTTAAAAGTTCAAACCGCACTCAAAGGTAGAGCATTTCCAATAGATATAGTAACCTCTGCACCAGAAACAACGTTATCTCCAATAATTGACCCTCTAGGATGTAAAATGTATCTCTTCTCGCCATCCATGTAATGTATAAGACAGATATATGAATTTCTATTTGGATCATGTTCTATGGTGACAATTCGACCAGATATACAATTATAATTACGTCTAAAGTCTATTTGACGATATAAACGCTTATGTCCTCCTCCCCTATGCCTTACAGTAATTATTCCTCTGGAATTACGACCTTTGTTGAAATTATGTTGACCGTAGACCAAATTATTTATTTTACTTAATTTACCTTTATAATGTATGTTACCAGTAGAATTTTTATATAAAAGTATTTTCGTTGTATTAAGTAGTTTTATTTAATTTTTTTTTTTTAGGTGAAATTTAATAGGTGGAATATAATAACTCTACTAAAGTGTAATTTTTATACAGGATATGTCTATTTATATTAATAAATAAATGAAAGACATTAAATAATAACTCGTAACCCTATGCTTTATTTAATAAAACGTATCAACTTGTGAATAGCGACATGCATCCAGCAGGAATTGAACCCACAAATTTTCCAATTATGAGTTGAGTGCTTTAACCTTTCAGCCATGGATACTTAACTATGACCATTGTGCATCGTGAATAACGAAAATAAAATTTAAATTCATTTTTCGTATGTATAAATGCGTATATACTATATGTATATATATGTGTGTATTCATGATATGGCGTCTAATTATTTTACCAAAGGGCTTCCCCCGTAGTATCGTTACCGCAATATAATTTAACTGTCAAGTTCAGTATGGTCTTGACGTAGTTCCTATACGCCTAGGACACCAAAATACCACTTAATTTAAATTTTAATGTTGTCAAAAGTTTAAAAATTTTTAAATATGTCAAAAGCCCAACCATATAAAATTGTTCAAATAAATCGGTCTTTTAGGATACCTAAGCTAACATACATCGCTGCATTTACACTTAGTACCTATCATAGTCACTATCAACGGATCATCTCGCCGCGACCTTACTCACTTTTATATCTGGTTTATTCAGAATAGTATAACTTTTAGAGCACTCATCTTGGGTTGGGCTTGCTACTTAGATGCTTTCAGCAGTTATCCAACTCGCACTTAGCTACCCAGCATTTACCATAGGTATGATAACTGGTACACCAGAGGTGCGTCTTTACCGGTCCTCTCGTACTAGGTAAAAATTCCCTCAATGCTCGAGCGCCCGCACCGGATATGGACCGAACTGTCTCACGACGTTCTGAACCCAGCTCACGTACCGCTTTAATGGGCGAACAGCCCCACCCTTGGAACATGCTGCAGCTCCAGGTGGCGAAGAGCCGACATCGAGGTGCCAAACCTCCCCGTCGATATGAACTCTCGGGGAAGATCAGCCTGTTATCCCTAGAGTAACTTTTATCCGTTGATCGACGGCCCTTCCACCCGGGACCGCCGGATCGCTAAGGCCGACTTTCGTCTCTGCTTGACTTGTGGGTCTTGCAGTCAAGCTCCCTTATGCCTTTGTGCTTTAAGAGCCAATATCCGAATGGCCCGAGGAAACCTTCGCGCGCCTCCGTTACCTTTTGGGAGGCCTACGCCCCATAGAAACTGTCTCCCTAATATTGTCCCTTGGTCCGTAGGTTCTGACGCAAGGTTAGATTTATAGTTCATCTAGAGTGGTATTTCACTAATGGCTTGGCCCCCTTTAGAAAGGGGCCTTATAATGTATCCCCCCACTTAAACTGCGCAAGAAATTACTAAAGCCAATTTCAGGTAACAGTAAAGCTTCATAGGGTCTTTCTGTCCAGGTGCAGGTAGTCCGCATCTTCACAGACATGTCTATTTCACCGAGCCTCTCTCCGAGACAGTGCCCAGATCGTTACGCCTTTCGTGCGGGTCGGAACTTACCCGACAAGGAATTTCGCTACCTTAGGACCGTTATAGTTACGGCCGCCGTTCACCGAGGCTTTAGTCAACGACTTCCCTGTAATTCAGGTATATCGACTCCTTTAACCTTACGGCACTGGGCAGGCGTCAGCCCCCATACATGGTCTTACGACTTTGCGGAGACCTGTGTTTTTGTTAAACAGTCGCCCGGGCTTGGTCACTGCGACCTTCTAAAAGGCACCCCTTATACCGAAGTTACGGGGTTATTTTGCCGAGTTCCTTAGAGAGAGTTGTCTCGCGCCCCTGGGTATTCTCTACCCACCTACCTGTGTTGGTTTAAGGTACAGGTACCCCTAGTTTAAGGTTGTTAAAGCTTTTCCTGGGAATGTGCCCTAATTTAATTAAACACCGCATAGTGTCTTCATACTTGGACATTTTATCGAGGCATTTACTCTACCTCTTAAGGCTATAAAAATAATAAAGGTTGCCTTCCGCCCTTGAATCGATAACCATATTTCGACTAAACTAGCCTACTCCGTACCTCGTAACCAAAAAGGGGTAGTACAGGAATATTTGCCTGTTGTCCATCAACTGCGCCTTTTGGCCTTATTTTAGGTCCTGACTAACCCTCTGAGGACGAGCCTAGCGGAGGAATCCTTGGATTTTCGGGGCATTGGATTCTCACCAATGTTTACGTTACTCAAGCCGACATTATCACTTCCACTTCGTCCATGCTCGCTCGCGCGAGCGATTCAACCTAAGGTGGAACGCTCCCCTACCGATGTACTTTTGCATCTCACAGCTTCGGCAGATTGCTTAGCCCCATTAATTTTAGGCGCGAGAGCACTCGATCAGTGAGCTATTACGCACTCTTTAAAGGTTTTCTGCTTCTAGGCAAACCTCCTGGCTGTCTATGCACCCCCACCTCCTTTATCACTTAGCAGTCATTTAAGGGCCTTAGCTGGTGATCATGGCTGTTTCCTTTTTGACGATTAAGCTTATCCCCCATCGTCTCACTGGCCAACCCTAGACTACAAGGTCTTTTCTAGTATTCATAGTTTGCCTCGATTTGATACCAATTTTATATGGCCCATACCAAAACAGTTGCTTTACCCCTAGATGTACTGTCAACCGCTGCGCCTCAACGCATTTCGGGGAGAACCAGCTAGCTCTGGGTTCGAGTAGCATTTCACCCCTAACCACAACTCATCCGCAGATTTTTCAACATCAGTCGGTTCGGACCTCTACTAAGTTTTACCTAAGCTTCATCCTGGTCATGGATAGATCACCCAGGTTCGGGTCCGTAAACAGTGACAATCGCCATATTAAGACTTGCTTTCGCTATGGATACAGTATCTTTTTTTTTTTTTATTTTCTTTACCTTAACCAAGCCACTGCCCACGAGTCGCCGGCTCATTCTTCAACAGGCACGCGGTTATAAATTAAAATATACTCCCACTGCTTGTCAACTCGCGGTTTCATGTTCTATTTCACTCCCACAACTTTTACGGGTTCTTTTCACCTTTCCCTCACGGTACTACTCCGCTATCGGTTACCTAAGGTGTATTTAGCCTTGCAAGGTGGTCCTTGCTGATTCACACGGGATTACACGTGCCCCATGCTACTCGGGTCGGAGCATAATATCTCGATGCTTTTAGCTACTGGACTATCACCTTCTAGGGTGCGCAACTCCGTCGCTTCACCTAACATCACGATGCCTTTATTGCTCTCCCACAACCCCTTTTTACGGTTTAGGCTGATCCAATTTCGCTCGCCGCTACTTTTGGAATCGCTGTGCTTGTTTTTTGCTTTATTTTCCTCCGGATACTTAGATGTTTCAGTTTACCGGGTTGTCTATTATCTGACCATTTATTAATCAGCATTTTAAAAGGTTGACCCATTAGGGAATCTACGGATTTATGTTTATTGTCAACTTACCGGAGCATTTCGTTGATAATTACGCCCTTCATAGCCTATAGGTACCTAGGCATCCACCGCAAGCATTAATTCTTTTGAACCTAACCTATAACTACGACATATTAAGATTATACTTTAAAATTAATAAAAACTTATAAAGTATGAATAAAAAAAAAAGTATATTATCAACGTACATGCATGGTAATCGTGAGAACCGATAAATTTTAATATCAAATATAAACTTTTTTTTTAAGGAGGTTATCCAGCCGCACCTTCCAGTACGGCTACCTTGTTACGACTTCACTCCAGTCACCAGACTTACCTTTGGCATATCCCTCCTTTCGGTTAAGTTAATGACTTTAGGCATTACCAGCTCCCATAGTGTGACGGGCGGTGTGTACAAGGCCCAGTAACGTATTCACCACCGTATGGCTGACCGGTGATTACTAGCGATTCCGACTTCATGCAGGCGAATTGCAGCCTGCAATCCGAACTGTGGAAGGGTTTTTGAGTTATCTAACCCTCGCGGGATTGTGACCCTTTGTCCCAACCATTGTAGCACGTGTGTAGCCCAGAGCATAAGGGGCATGATGACTTGACGTCATCCTCACCTTCCTCCAGCTCATCGCCGGCAGTATGTTCAGGGTTCCAACACAAAGTTGGCAACTAAACTTAAGGGTTGCGTTCGTTGCGGGACTTAACCCAACACCTTACGGCACGAACTGACGACAGCCATGCACCACCTGTGCACGCGTTTCCAAGGAATAGCACTCTATTTAAAGAGTATTCGCGGGCATGTCAAGCCCTGGTAAGGTTCTTCGCTTTGCATCGAATTAAACCACATGCTCCACCGCTTGTGCGGGCCCCCGTCAATTCCTTTGAGTTTCATTCTTGCGAACGTACTCCCCAGGCGGGATACTTCACGCGTTAGCTATAGCGCTGTGCGAATACATGTTCATACAGCGCATAGTATCCAAAGTTTACGGCTAAGACTACTGGGGTATCTAATCCCATTTGCTCCCCTAGCTTTCGTATCTCAGTGTCAGTATTAGTCAAGCAGAGTGCTTTCGCTTTTGGTGTTCCTTACCATATCTACACATTTAACCGCTACATAGTAAATTCCCTCTGCCCATACCAAACTCAAGCTTAAAAGTTTCTGATGCTTGTCCGAGGTTAAGCCACAGTATTTTACATCGGACTTTTTAAACCACCTACGTACGCTTTACGCCCAATAATTCCGGATAACACTAGCATCCTCTGTCTTACCGCGGCTGCTGGCACAGAGTTAGCCGATGCTTATTCTTCGAATACCGTCATAAATTCTTTTCCGATAAAAGGAGTTTACGACCAGAAGGCCTTCTACCTCCACGCGGTATTGCTCCGTCAGGCTTTTGCCCATTGCGGAAAATTCCCCACTGCTGTCCCCCTTAGGAGTATGGGCCGTGTCTCAGTCCCAGTGTGGCTGATCATCTTCTCAGACCAGCTACTGATCATCGCCTTGTTGAGCTATTGCCTCTCCAACTAGCTAATCAGACGCCAGACTATCCTCAGGCGGATTACTCCTTTTGCTCCTCAGCCTACGGGGTATTATAAAACATTTATATTTTTTATTCCCCTCCTGAGGGCGAGTTCTTGTGCTTTACTCACCCGTGCGCCACCTTTAAAACTTAATTAAATGTATGACTTGCATGTGTTAAGCATACCGCTAGCGTTCATCCTGAGCCAGGATCAAACTCTCCATAATAGTATATTATTTGCATGGCTTATAACTTCCTTATTAAAAATAATATATATTATATATATTATTTTTAATATGTTGGTATCGGTAATATAAAGTATTTTGTACGACTAAATTATCAAGTACGAAAGAGTAATAATAAATAATTATAAAGTGAATAATAGCACGGATAAGCTCACACTAGCCCGGTATAATTATATAAAAAGGATAAAGGGGATATAATTGTTTTTTGGGATAAGATATCAAAATGCAAAATCTTTATACAAAATAACTAACTTGAGTCTATGCAGGAATGCAAACGGTCATCATAAAATCTTAATTTTTTTTTAACGGAAAGCCGTATGAAATTAAAGTCTCATGTACGGTTTTGTAAAGTGGCGATAAGATCAACGACTTATCTGTCAACTTATCCACTATCACACCTAAAAAACCAAACTCTGCTTTACGTAAAGTTTCCAGAGTTTTATTAACCTCTGGATTTGAAATAACTGCTTATATACCTGGCATAGGTCATAATTTGCAAGAACATTCCACAGTTTTAGTACGGGGTGGAAGGGTAAAGGATTTGCCTGGTGTTAGATACCGCATTGTTAGAGGAACCCTTGATGCTACGCTATAAAATATAGTATGTATACAAGGTCGGTGGGTTTTTTTTTTATTTTTTTTTTAGCAATATCGTTATCTTTAGCTCTTAATAAAATATGAATTATTTTTTAATTTATAATACGCCCATGCCGCGACGAGGTATGATAGTAGAAAAAAATTCGCGATACGATCCAATTTATAAAAATAAATTCGTTAATATGTTGGTGTGTAATATTATGAAAAACGGAAAAAAATCATTGGCTTATAAAATTTTATACCGAGTATTTTTAAATATTAAAGAAAAAACAGAAAATAATCCGTTATATGTGTTAAGACAAGCAATACGAAAAGTAACGCCTGACATAACAATAAGAGTAATACACACAGTTGGATTGAATAAAAGGATTCCTTTTGAAATAGGATATATACAAGGTCAAAAGCTTGCTATTCGTTGGATATTGGATGCATCTAAAAAACGCACGGGTAAAAATATGGCTTTACTTTTAAGTGATGAATTAATAGATGCTGCTAAAAGCAATGGATATGCCATACGTAAGAAGGAAGAGATAAAAAAAATGGTAGAAGCAAATAGAGTATATATACGCCTTATAAATGCCGAATAATATATAATATATTTTATAGAGTATATATACGCCTTATAAATGCCGAATAATATATAATATATTATGTTGATAACCGGATTCGAGCCGGCCGCGTGAGGATTTTCAGTCCTATGCTCAACCAACTGAGCTATATCAACCCTATTTATTATTTTATTTAATTTGTGAGGAGCTGTATGAAAATAAATTTTCGCGTACGGTTCTGCATTAGCGATGTAAATTAAATTTTAGCTTCAATCGATTGAATACGTCGACTATAACCCCAAAACAACTAAAT